TTTTGGAGACCCACGTTCTACCGAACTGAACTAAGAGCGCTTTATTATCACAAAGAATATTTTATGACCCCAATATGTCTTGGATATATACTATCAAAAAATTAAAGATTTCTTATGGATATCCAATTTTCTTTTAATCGATCTTCCCCGTTACTGTTCAGAAGAGAAGTAATAGGTAGGGATGACAGGATTCGAACCCGTGACATTTTGTACCCAAAACAAACGCGCTACCAAGCTGCGCTACATCCCTTTCAATTGGTCTACAGTGTCATTGTAGAGAATCCCGGTTTTGTTTTCCATATCTTTATTTCTTCCATTGATATAGATAAATATCTTGTCATTTCTTCGTTTTGGTTTCAAATAAATAGAATTATACTAAATAAAAATAGTAAAGGACTTCTATTATATTTCTATTATATAATTCTATTTCTATTATATTAAAGTATGAAATAAATATGAGATCCTGTAAAAAAATGAGTATTTTTCGCAAATTTCTAGCCTAAAGGCGCATATTTATTTCTTTTAAGATTAAATAAAAGAGTACAATTTATTTTGTACATTTCAACTTGAATTAGGGATTCCGCGTATAAATAAAAGTGGCCAATCATTAAGTACATATACACATCTGGTTATATATGTATTACCATTATATATTAGAAATAATAAAGAAGGAGGAGAATTTAAAATGCGAGATCTAAAAACATATCTCTCCGTGGCACCGGTAGTAAGTACTCTATGGTTCGGATCTTTAGCAGGTTTATTGATAGAGATCAATCGTTTTTTTCCGGATGCGTTGATATTCCCCTTTTTTTAATTCTTGTTATTGCTTTTTTTAATTCTTGTTATTGCTATGGTAGGGGGGGGAAAGGATTAGAGATAGAATCAAATATCTGTAACTAATCCCTTCCCTTCTTTTTTTTTTCGAATATATATTCGGAAAAAAAAAAGGGGGGGGGGTTCCCCTCGTTGAAACTAGTAACTCGGGCCAGGCTCAAATTTTAATAAAATTAATAAAAAATAGAGTGAAATGTGATGGTTGGGGCAACAATATCATACAAGATACTTAAATAAAAATGAAATGCTGTTCGGCAATTTAAAATTCTAAATCTAGTAATATAGCTAGAAATCATTATATTACTTAATTTATTACTATATTGTTATTTTTACTATATTGATTTATATTGATTTATTGCAACGAAATCTTTCTTTCATAATTAGATTTAGAGTTACCTGTTTTTTTTGTTCCTTTCTTCTTCCTCATTTCGGATCGGAAAATTAAAGAATTGAATGAATCAAAAACCAAAGGAGGCTCATGGCCAAGGGTAAAGATGTCCGAGTAACGGTGATTTTGGAATGTACCAGTTGTGTTCGAAATCGTGTTAATAAGGAATCAACGGGCATTTCCAGATATATTACTCAAAAGAATCGACATAATACGCCTAGTCGATTGGAATTGAAAAAATTCTGTCCCTGTTGTTACAAACATACGATTCACGGGGAGATAAAGAAATAGATCGAACCGGTCGCTTGTGTGTCAGTTTTCCGTTCCAAGGAAGATTAAAAATGACATATTAGATATATCTAATATATATTAATTTAAATATAAACAAACCAAATCCTATTTCGATCAGATCAACTGTGATGGATAATTAAGAAATAGGATTCGGGTCTTTTCTTTAGGATAAGGAATAAACAAACCATGGATAAATCCAAGCGAATCTTTCTGAAATCCAAGCGATCTTTTCGTAGGCGTTTGCCTCCGATTCAATCGGGGGATCGAATTGATTATAGAAACATGAGTTTAATTAGTCGATTTATTAGCGAACAAGGAAAAATATTATCTAGACGAGTGAATCGATTGACCTTAAAACAACAACGATTAATTACTATTGCTATAAAACAAGCTCGTATTTTATCTCCGTTACCTTTTCTTAATAATGAGAAACAATTTGAAAGAAGCGAGTCAACCACTAGAACTCCGGGTCTTCGAACCAGAAAAAAATAGGATGACTCTTGAATTGAATCAAAAAAATTCCAATCCAAACTCAAATGTGGATTGACGCTATTTTTTCTAAAAATAGGAAATCCAGATTTGATTGTCGTGTCATTTGAAAAAAAAAAATAGGGGAAGTATAAGAAATACTTTTTATTGAACGTGTTTCTTCATTTTGATGACGATTTCATATTTTATTATACTAATTTCTACTCTACCTTCCCAGAGTTCATTTTCCAGGGAACTCCGTTTAAACCATTCCAACGGATTCCTTTCAATCTCTTTATTTTATGATCTCATTGGAAATCATATAAAGACAACTCTTATTTAATATAGCTATTTGGGCAAGTATTTTACGATTAAGAAGCAACTGTTTCTTGTACAGATTGTTTATTAATCGACTATAACTAAAGTATACTTTATTGTCTCGAATTACTGCATTTATACGAGTGATCCACAAACGACGAAAATCTCTCTTTTGTCTACCCCTATCCCTATGAGCCGAAACCAAAGCTCTTATTTTCTGTTGAGTAATAGTCCGAGTAAGTCTTGAATGAGCCCCGCGAAAACTTGATGCAAATAAACGGATTTTTGTTCTACGTCTTCGAGCTATATACCCTCGTTTAATTCTGGTCATTGAATAAATGAAACTTTGATGAATAACTAATTGATTTCCTTTCTTTCAGTTATTCCCTTCCCGTGTCCTAGTCTATTAATAACAAAACGGATTCTTCCAATGTATAAAATAAAAATTCCAATGGCTTTTGCTACTCTAACCTTCCCGACCACGATTTTTTTTTAGGCATTTCGCCTAGAAATAAAATAGAAATAAAAATTGTATTGATACTAGGTATCAAAAACACATAGTAAATAAAAAGTAATAAATAAAAATAGATTCTAGTGGGTTCCATCGTTTCTATGGTTACTTCTTAAACGGCGAGGTCCTCTCTATACACCGGAGCCCTTCCTTCATTTAATGAATGTTATTGTTAACTTGTACAGTTCACATCCTTTGGCTCTACCAAAAATTATCTAGTACTAGGTCTTTCACAACGAGATCTATTTATACAGTAACGGTATTTAATTATGAAGATTTGCTGAGTAGCTGACCCTATTAGTCCGTTGTTTCAAGAATAAGGCCTAAAATTTTGACTTTTTAAAATAAGATTTCCCCTGCTTAATGAATACCATTTGCTATCAATGGGGAATCCTTTCTCATCTTAAATTTAAAATTGAGGTGATTGGATTTGCACCAACGGGAACCATACATTTGATACCCCAATCGAAGGATAGATCTTTTTTTTTAAGTTATTGAATATTCAATGGAGTTCGTCCATTCTATCCTACTCACTGGTACGGATTGGTGATACTGGATCAATTGTTTTCTTTCTTTTATCCTAGTCCACGGTCTGAACGAGTCGCACATACACCCTAGTACATGTTCCTCGTCGCTGAGGACATCCTCCAAGAGCGGGGGATTTCGTGACATTTCTGATTGGCTGTCTTGTGTTTCTAATAAGTTGTTTAATAGTTGGCATGTTGAATCATATATATATAATGGGCTGGTTTAGATCGATCTTAACCGGATCCTTAGAAATTCTTTTTTTTTCTATATTATAAATTTCTATATTAAGAAATTTATAAATAGAATAGTAATAGATATAAATAGAATAGTAAATTCGGTAAGAAGATAAAATATCAAATCACGAATTCATGTGAAATCCTTGTTTTTTTTTTATTCAGTCGCTACAAGATCAACAATTCCATGAGTTTGGGCTTCTGTTGCTGACATAAAAACATCTCTTTCCATGTCTTCGGATACAACCCATAAGGGTTTGCCTGTCCTTTGGGCATAAACCCTTGTGATGGTTTCGCGCAGCTTCAGCAGCTCTTCCGCTTCCAAGACAAATTCTCCCGTCTGTGCCTCATAAAAAGAACTAGCGGGTTGATGGATCATTACCCTGATGATCTAATCTATGATATAACATAAAAAATGTTTCTTCTATACTCGCATGATGAAAGTGAAAGGTGAGTAGATAAAGACTAATCAAAAAAGATATAATTGAACAACCGTACAGGCATTTTTTGCGCATTGCATACGGCTCTATAATGGAATTTACTTTTACCTTACTTACATTGAAGAAATAGAAAAAAAAAAATGATAGAGTCTATCAGACTCAGGTTGGTAAATAATCCAATAACCGCCCTTCCTTTTGTAGTAGTTCAAAAATACTATAAAAATACTATGATGGTTCCGTTGCTTTATATATTTATTTCGTCTGTTATTTAGCAATCCCAAAGTTTCTTTTTTTTTTAATAAAAAAACAAGATTTATTTTTATATTCTTTTATAACCTAAATATTGTTAGCCCCCTGGTGTGAAAACAAAAAAGTTTGTGACGCTGAAATAGGCCTCCCGACGGATTGACTAAACTCGAAAATGCCTTTTTATCTCATACTACTCTTTCGATACGTAATCTAACGGTTTAAATAAAAAACATTTCTCATATCGAATTCGAAGTGCCATGCTATTATTACTTAAATATTCATATAGAGCGAAGGCATAGTTTTCTTTTTTCTCTCAAATCAAATCAAATAAAAAACTCATTGGCGCCGAGCGTGAGGGAATGCTAGACGTTTGGTAATTTCCCCTCCGACAAGAATAAAAGATCCCATCGAAGCGGCTAATCCCATGCATATTGTCTGTATATCTGGTCGCACAAATTGCATAGTATCATAAATAGCTACTCCGGGTATTACCCACCCGCCAGGAGAGTTTATAAACAAATAAAGATCTTTGGTATCATCCTCTATGCTGAGATATACCATAAGACCAATAAGTTGATTCGAGATCTCGCTATCAACCCCTTGGCCTAAAAAAAGTAATCTTTCTCGATAAAGTCGGTTGATTGGGATAAAATGGTATCCCTTAGAAACCGTACATGCACCTTTTGATGCATACGGTTCAACAAAAATCATGAAAAAAGAGAATCAATGTGTAGATTCTAGCTTTTTTTTTTCATAACAGGTTTTTTAACTTATAACTTAACTTAATAAAAATAAAATAGATAAAATGGACTTTTCTTTCATTTTTCACGAAAGATGAGTTTTGGCCTGTTTTGTTTATCTAAAAAAATTGCTAAGCTTATCTGACTAACTTCTCATTGATGTATTGTTTCATCGAGATACAATTTTAATCGCGATGTAATTTTCTTGTTCCTGACTGGGCTTCTTCAATTTTTTTAGGTTTATGCTCTACTCCGCGTAAAGATCCGCCCGATTTGGATTTGTACATATAGGACAAATGCCCCAATACCACGTCCTTTTGCTACGACTTCCCTATTTTTTTTTATTCATTTCATGTCTTCCAACAAATATTCAACGCATTCATCATATTACTCGATTGATTAGCATCACTTTTATTTCTAAATATCTAAATAAATCGAAATAACTAAAATATGATATAAATATGATATTAAGTCGTAATCATAAATATATTAAATATATTTATTACCAATTGGTTTTTTTCTAAACGGAGCCTGGATACTTCATTTAATTGGTCTAACCAAGCCAACCATAAATTATTCTAATTGATAATATTAATCCGTATACCCTCCCTAAAAAATGGATCTAATTGCACTTCACGCTCCAAATTTTTGATAATTGAATCAATCTTTCTCGGGCGAAAGAGGGAATATCTCGATCGGGGAAGAGAACGGGGAAATACCGTATGCCCAATATATCTGACAAGTCGCACTATACGTCAATCCACAATGCATCTTCCTCTCCAGGACTTCGAAAGGGTACTCTTGGAACACCAATAGGCATTAAATAAAAGAAAAATTAAGTACTATATCTCACTTTGATGTGAAAGCGTAACAGTGGGTTTAGTGGCCTAATGCTATTGATTTTATTATCCCATTTTATCCATAGATTGACTAAGTTCATAAAATAAAAAAAAAAAAAAGAAGACAAAATGAATTAAGGAAAATTCTTCCAAATGAGTCCTTTGAATGATGAACAAATATATATAGATTCACCCATATAAAATGGTATCAACCCCTTACCATTGCGTATTGTTACTTATCGGGTATAGAATAGATCTGCTTCTTTTTGTTCCTACGAACAAAAAAGTTTCATTATTACTAAAAGTAATTATTACGCAAAGCATCAAACAAATATTAATGCTTTCCCCAAGAGAATCCCCTAAAAAAGGGGGTCCATAGCATAGCTTTTTTCAATGCAATAAAGTTACATTGTGTCTATTTTTCGTTGATAAAGGGGTATTTCCATGGGTTTGCCTTGGTATCGTGTTCATACCGTCGTATTGAATGATCCGGGTCGTTTGATTGCTGTCCATATAATGCATACAGCTCTGGTTGCTGGTTGGGCCGGTTCGATGGCTCTATACGAATTAGCCGTTTTTGATCCCTCTGATCCTGTTCTTGATCCAATGTGGAGACAGGGTATGTTCGTTATACCCTTCATGACTCGTTTAGGAATAACGAATTCGTGGGGCGGTTGGAGTATCACAGGAGGGACTGTAACGAATCCGGGTATTTGGAGTTACGAAGGTGTGGCCGGGGCACATATTGTGTTTTCTGGCTTGTGTTTTTTGGCAGCTATCTGGCATTGGGTGTATTGGGATCTAGAAATATTTACTGATGAACGTACAGGAAAACCCTCTTTGGATTTGCCTAAAATCTTTGGAATTCATTTATTTCTCTCAGGGGTGGCTTGCTTTGGTTTTGGTGCATTTCATGTAACAGGATTGTATGGCCCTGGAATATGGGTGTCCGATCCTTATGGATTAACTGGAAGGGTACAGGCCGTAAATCCAGCGTGGGGTGTGGAAGGTTTTGATCCTTTTGTTCCGGGAGGAATAGCTTCTCACCATATTGCAGCAGGGACCTTAGGCATATTGGCAGGCCTATTTCATCTTAGTGTTCGTCCGCCCCAACGCCTATACAAAGGGTTACGTATGGGAAATATTGAAACCGTCCTTTCCAGTAGTATTGCTGCTGTCTTTTTTGCAGCTTTTGTAGTTGCTGGAACTATGTGGTATGGTTCAGCAACTACCCCGATTGAATTGTTTGGTCCGACGCGCTATCAATGGGATCAAGGATACTTCCAACAAGAAATATATCGAAGAATTGGTGCTGGCTTAGCCGAAAATCAAAGTTTATCTGAAGTTTGGTCTAAAATTCCTGAAAAACTAGCTTTTTATGATTACATCGGTAATAATCCGGCAAAAGGGGGATTATTCAGAGCGGGTTCAATGGACAACGGGGATGGAATAGCTGTTGGGTGGTTAGGACATCCTATCTTTAGAGATAAAGAGGGGCATGAACTTTTTGTACGTCGTATGCCGACGTTTTTTGAAACATTTCCAGTTGTTTTGGTCGATGGGGACGGAATTGTTAGAGCTGATGTTCCTTTTAGACGGGCAGAATCAAAATATAGTGTCGAACAAGTAGGTGTAACTGTTGAGTTCTATGGCGGCGAACTAAATGGAGTCAGTTATAGTGACCCTGCTACTGTGAAAAAATATGCTAGACGTGCTCAATTGGGTGAAATTTTTGAATTAGACCGTGCTACTTTGAAATCCGATGGTGTTTTTCGTAGCAGTCCAAGGGGTTGGTTTACCTTTGGGCATGCTTCGTTTGCTTTGCTCTTCTTTTTCGGACACATTTGGCATGGTGCTAGAACCCTATTTAGAGATGTTTTTGCTGGTATTGATCCAGATTTAGATGCTCAAGTGGAATTTGGGGCATTCCAAAAACTTGGAGATCCAACTACAAGAAGACAGGGGGTTTGATACATATTGCTTTGTTACCTTTCGTTTTTATTTTATTTGACTGACTATAGGGTTGGGGTACTGGATAAATCTTGATTTGACATTTGGCCTTTTCTTTGACTTTTGTTCTTTCTTTATCCAGGAGACGGTCCAAAATAAACAGCTATGGAAGCTATAATTGTAAACCACGATCGAATCTATGGAAGCATTGGTTTATACATTCCTTTTAGTCTCAACTCTAGGAATAATTTTTTTCGCTATCTTTTTTCGCGAACCGCCTAAAGTTCCAACTAAAAAGTAAAATGGTGAAATGATTTTTCATTATCTCAATTGAAAATAATGATCCTCCCACTATTGGGAGGATCGTTACTTCGACTAGTCCCCGTGTTCCTCGAATGGATCTCTTAGTTGTTGAGAGGGTTGCCCAAACGCAGTATATAAGGCGTACCCGGTAAAACTTACAAGTAACCCAGATAAAAAGATGGCAACTAGGGTTGCTGTTTCCATTATTATATAGTTTTAAGACATTTATGTAGTTTTAAGACCACAATGGATCTATGATAAGATCATTTATTTACAACGGAATGGTATACAAAGTCAACAGATCTTAATGAATATAAAATATTATGGCTACACAAACCGTTGAGGGTAGTTCTAGATCTGGTCGCCCCAAACGAACTAATGCTGGGAGTTTATTGAAACCATTGAATTCAGAATATGGTAAAGTAGCTCCTGGTTGGGGAACTACTCCTTTGATGGGTCTCGCAATGGCTCTATTTGCAGTATTTCTATCTATTATTTTGGAGATTTATAATTCTTCCATTTTACTAGATGGAATTTCAATGAATTAGATTTAATGAATTAAATTTACAAGAACCATTAACTAGCTTTTTCAATACAAAGTGAAGCATTTAGTTTTCTGATTTTTATCCCAGTCTATTTTGGTAGTTCGACCGTGGAATTTCTTTTTTCTGTATTTCCGGAATATGAGTGTGTGACTTGTTATAATTGATCCTATGGCTAGTACAGAGAATAGATCTGTCATCTTGATAGAGATGGTTTTACTTCGTCGGATATTCATTTTTGTATCTGGAGCACGGAATATATGAAATAGATTACATTACAAAGTATTAGAACTATGATTCATACTTAATAGTCAGACCTCGTGGCCGGAAAAATTTTAAAGAGTTAGAAGTTATAAATAGAAAATTTTTTTTCTTTCAAACTTCCGTTTAGACTTATTTTGATCAGTTTAGACTTATTTTGATCAAAGGACAAAGATTTCTTTTGATTTTTCGTCATTAGATCTAGTCATTGAATAAGTGATCATCCAACGGTTCTTACTCAGGGAATTTTGGGACTTATTTTGAGAAGGTTTTATTGAATCGTCGTGGTTCTAGTATGAATCTGAGGTTTTAATCGATTCATAGGGTCTTAACAAGAGAATTCCTATCAATAAAAAAACAACAGTAAAGCTGCATTACACATAAATAACAACAAAGAAAATAGGTAAATAGAAGATTCAAGAGGCCTATAATGATCAATATAGAGACGAATGAGCCGACTTGATTTTTTGGCATTATAACCACAAAGAATAGTTTTCGTGTTTTTTATTCTTTACATATCTTAAGAAAAAAAAAAAAAAGGAATGCATAGAATTCATAAATTTAAAACTTTCTATTCCACACATCCGTTAGAACTATAGTATTGGGGTGTTTATGTTTGAGCCGTACGAGATGAAATTTTCATATACGGTTCTCGGGGGGGGTCTCCTTGTTTTACCTATCTCAATAAAATCTATGATTGGTTCGAAGAACGTCTTGAGATTCAGGCAATTGCAGATGATATAACTAGTAAATATGTTCCTCCTCACGTCAACATATTTTATTGTCTAGGAGGAATTACGCTTACTTGTTTTTTAGTACAAGTAGCTACGGGATTTGCTATGACTTTTTATTATCGTCCAACCGTTACAGAGGCTTTTGCTTCTGTTCAATATATAATGACTGAAGCTAACTTTGGTTGGTTAATCCGATCAGTTCATCGATGGTCGGCAAGTATGATGGTCCTAATGATGATTCTGCACGTATTTCGTGTGTATCTCACTGGTGGTTTTAAAAAACCTCGTGAATTGACTTGGGTTACTGGTGTGGTTTTGGGTGTATTGACCGCATCTTTTGGTGTAACTGGCTATTCCTTACCTTGGGACCA